TCAGGAAAACTAGAGCGTTTACCCTTTTGTGAGGACCTAATGAGATTCGGAAAGGGGGATTTATTTAATTTTAATAACTAAATAACAAGTGCTTTTTTGCCCGAGTTTTTTGTCTTGAACTTAAGCCATAACACAAAAGTAGATTCTGGCAAGAAACGAGAGTGCCCTTTTTCTTATTTAAACCGGAATAAAAGGACTAACTAAGATAAGAAAGAAACGGCACTTTGATTCTATACCATTTGATTCTATATCATAATCATAGAAATTGAAAAAGTTCTTTTTTATCGCAATAACAAGCAATTTTTTTTTTATTTCTTTTTTTTTTTTTTCAATTTAATAAATCTTTTTATTTATGATTTGTTGGAACAAAAGGGCGGGCCCGGCTAAGTACTGACCAGGCCGGGCCGTGGAACTAAAATAAAAAGCCCCTTCGGACAAAATCACGAAATTAAAAAATAAGAGTATATACTATGACCTATGACGGGCATTTTCAAGCCTTATTTTTTATAATGTAACATAGTATTATCCCTTTTCAATTGGGAGGAGAGATGGCTGAGTGGACTAAAGCGTCGGATTGCTAATCCGTTGTACGAGTTTTTCGTACCGAGGGTTCGAATCCCTCTCTTTCCGTTTTCGTTGATGGCTTGTTATTTTCTTTCGAATTTATCGCGAACTCTTTTTTTTTTACTAGTTCAAAATTAATAATTAAAAAAGTGGAATAGATAAAATCTTACTAATAACAGTTTTACAGTTTTAAAGCAAAGAAACCCTTATTTTTTAGTCTTCACGTCCAGGATTACGTCCTGGATCATTAGACAGGAATCCGAAGATAAAGAGAGAAACAAAGAATATCACTACCGTGTAAACAAATAGTTTGAGAGTAAGCATTACACAATCTCCAAGATTTTTTTAGGAAAAAAGAGAATAGATTCTCCACTTTTATACCACATACTCTATTTTTTTTTTTTTTTTACAAGAGATTAAAGTGGGGTGATCCGAACTTGTCGCGGTTGTACAATAATTTCAATATTTGAATTGAAAGTGTACGACTTATCTGATCTTATCAATTCTACGAATTTTTTTTTCGAATAAATCGTGGATTTGTCTGGGACTTTATTAAAAATATCATCGAAAACTTACAGCAGCTTGCCAAACAAAGGCTAAGAGAAAAAAGAACAGGGGTATTACTGGCATAACATCTACAATTGGATTCAAAAAAGCGTAAGCTTCGGGCAATTTGGCGACGAAAAAACTACTGGAATAAAGAGCAGGATTAAGGTATATACAGATCAAACTAAAAATATTAAGCATAACAAACATTTTTTTTTTTTGGGGGGGGGGGATAATTGTATTTATTTTGATTGAGTTGTTAATAAATTTAATTGAGTTTATTATTATAGATATGTTATTATTGATAGAATAGAATAAAAATTGATAGAATAGAATAAAAAAAAATGAATAAAAATAAAATAAGATAGACCAAAAAGCTTTCTTTTATTTGAACTCACCCAATCAAAAATCAATCCTTCTATATCTCAAATCAAAAGAGAATAGAATAAATCATACTTTCGTACAATATCTTAATTGAATTATATGTAATGATCAATAAATTCAGTTTAATTCTATGTCTACATGTATAGTTTACATGTATAAAAATTCTAGTAATCCATTTTATTTTATAAATAATAGATATTTTAACAGGAGTTGACGAATAACCCGTACCACTATTAGTGTAGTGTTTAATATTAGTGTTTATTAGTATCGAATAGAAATAAATGGGGCGTGGCCAAGTGGTAAGGCAACGGGTTTTGGTCCCGCTATTCGGAGGTTCGAATCCTTCCGTCCCAGAGCATACCCTGTCTATATAATAGTCTATATAATATAATAATATATATATATATTATATATATATAATAATATAATAGATAATATTATTATTTTTTTTTATATCATAAAAATATATATATATATAAAATAAAAAATATATATATATAATATAAAAGATTGCCTTTTCCAACAGCCTTCTGTATTAAGTGTATTAAGATTAAGAGTAGAATATTGGGATAGAATGTGATTATTATTTTTTTGGAGGTTTTCACAAATTTAATTGAGTTCAAATAACACGCATATGAAATAGTAAATTGAATTCATTTGCGATTCGTTAAATAGTAATGATTTTACAGTATAAATATTAAAAAAAAAGAACAACATAAAATTTCAATCTTCTCTTACATCAGTGTTTTTTTATCTATTTTTTTTTAATCACAGATTGTTTAATCTAATATTTTTTTCCCTCTCTCTTACTGATGATAAAATGATAATAAAAAACGAAAGGTCCTTGCTGGAAAACTTTCTGTTTTTCAAAATGCAAATAATTATATCGGATAGGAAATTTTTCAATCAATTAAATCTTTGTAACGAACCCCTATGAGTTCTTGGTACTTGAAGAAGTGTGAAATTGTTGAATTTATTATCACTATTATCTTACTTGAAGATACAGATTCAAAATAACTTGTTTCTTCGTATTATATTTATTTATTCGTGTTATATTAGTTATAATTTAGTTAACTAATTTGATTTTTACAAAAATAGAAAAATAGTTTCAAATTTACAATGATTAAGAAAATAGAATTTCCAATATTAAATTCTATTAATCTCTATTAATCTAAAAAAATGGGGTTAAATTAATTTATTCTTGCTGATACTCTCCGTTTTTCGTTATAGAAGAAAAGGTATAGATTACTATGTATCAACCGAACCAATGATTATTCACGATTCCATAATTGAATCAATTACATATGGGTTCCAAACTGAAGGAATGTTATGGTAAAACTTCGTTTAAAACGATGTGGTAGAAAGCAACGTGCGACTTGAAGGACATGATCCGCTGTGGAGTCTTACATCCACCATTTTTATATATATTATATAGGAATGAAAGTGCTCTTGGCTCGACATCATTTGTTCTATTCCGCTGTAACCCCTTTTTTTTTGGGGGGGGGGTGGTATAATATAGTATAGGATGGAGCTCGAGTAGAAAGTATTTTTTTATTTTTCAGGGGCAAGAATCTAGGGTTAGTATCAATCAACAAATTGGAACAACTTCGTAAGTATATTTTCGATACATAAACTTAAAGGGGCCCATTCGAGAAAATTTCCAATTCCAAGGGAAGGTCTGAAATTGGTAAAACTTTTTCGATCAAATCAAAAGGAAAGTGTATTACGCAGGAATCCAACATTTGTATGATTCTTTGACAGAAGGAAATCGCAAAAAATGGTATGTTGCTGCCGTTTTGAAAGGATTTAAAGATCACCGAAGTAATGTCTAAACCCAATGATTCAAGGCAAAGATCCTGGAACAAGGAAATACCTTTTTCAATTGTCTTAACAACTAGATCAGAATGAAGAATCAAAATGGATTCTAAAGAAGACAATTAAAGGGTTAGAGACCGCTCAATAGATGAAATATCTAAAAGGTTGTTCTTTTGAGTTATTTCAGAGTTATCCAACTTGAGTTATGAGGGTGCAAATACGACTAATTTCTTTTTGTTGGATAAGAATAAGAAAATAAAGTAAAATCAATAGTCTAATTAATTTGATGATTTTATGGATATATTTGATATTGTAATTTTATACATAGACATAATTTCGAATTTTCTCGAGCCGTACGAGGGAAAAACCTCTTATACGTTTCTAGGGGGGGTATTGTTCATCTATCCCAATGAGCCATTTATCGAATAGTTGCAATTGATGTTCGAGCTCGACGAGAGGGAAGAGATCTTCGGAAAGTGGGTTTTTATGATCCGATAAAGAATCAAATTTATTTAAATGTTCCTGCTATTCTATACTTCCTTGAAAAAGGCGCTCAACCTACAGGAACTGTTCATGATATTTTAAAAAAGGCGGGGGTTTTTACGGAACTTCACCTTAATCAACAAACAAAATTCAATTAATGAAATAAAATAGAAAAAAAAACAAAGGACTAACCCTGTTTATTTTAGTTATTGAATAAACCTCGTTTTTTCTACTTCTCCGCCGTCTTCCTTAATTAAGTCTTCCATTTCTATTATATATATAGTGCCAATCTAAATATAGTGCCAATCCAACACAAGTCCTTCGTTTTTTTATATTGCAATTTTATTTAAATAATTTGAATTTGATTAATTTTAATTGATTGAAATCGGAATTATTATTGTTAGTTCGATTTAGAATTTGTTTTATCTTTTGTATGCTTATGTATGCTTATGCTTTTCTCAATATTAATATTGACAACAGTGTATCAAATAAATATAATCCGATCGTGGATAAACGGATCCATTTATCCCTGCTCCATAGATTTTATTTCATTCAAATAATAGTTTCTTAGATTTTCTGTCATACAAGAAGTCTTTTTCGATTAAGATTTAAATCAATCAAATTCGATATATACTAATTTATATACTAATTAATGGATAATATAATGGATAATATAAGAGAAGAGAGACAAGAGGCGGTCTATAAATATTTGAAAATCTTTGACTTTATTTTATCTTTTATTTGAGAATTTTTTGTATTTTTGTCGGATTTGTTCATTTTTATTATGTTCAGAGCGGGTTAGAGTTTTTTTCATTGTTTTTTTTTATGGTTTTATTGTGGTGTGCCCTTCAATTTCGTTATTTATTTGGATTCTGATTGTATCTACACATTCTAATTTGTTTATTTGGGTTGCTAACTCAACGGTAGAGTACTCGGCTTTTAAGTGCGACTAGCATCTTTTACACATTTGTATGAAGAAAAAGATTCGTCCATACCATCGGTAGAGTTTGTAAGACCACGACTGATCCTGAAAGGAATGAATGGAAAAAGCAGCATGTCGTAGTAATGGATAATTCTGAGAATATTTCATTCTTACTAAATAGGTCCAAAATATTATTTCAATTGTTTAAATTCAATAAAAAAAAGAATTTTTTTTTGGGGGGGGGTCGAGTGAATAAATGGGTAGAGCCTTACTAGAGGTTCCAATT